ATATAAATTTTTATAAAGTATTAAAAATTTGAATAATGGGGTAATACCTGTAAATAACTCTATAGAAAATATTATGGGAGGTTATCAATTGATGGGTATATATATATATATATATATATATATCTTAAAAAATTCTTATATATAATATTGTATAAGGGGTTAGGCAAGAAATTAAGTAATAGCACAGGGAATAAATGAGGGTAAGGGGGATGGATAAGATAACGTATTTGGGTATCCATGCGCGTCCGTGTGCACCTCCGTGTGCACCTCCGTGTGCACCTCCGTGTGCACCTCCGTGTGCACCTCCGTGTGCACCTCCGTGTGCACCTCCGTGTGCACCTCCGTGTGCACCTCCGTGTGCACCTCCGTGTGCACCTCCGTGTGCACCTCCGTGTGCACATTTATATATAATATGTCCTGATTCCATTAATTAAATAACTGCTTTTGGTAATATGTTAGCAAGTAAATAATATTAAGCTTGACAATAGATAGTATAAGTCTTCTTAATCGTTATGTCTTAAAATCATTAATTTATATGTACTCTATCAAGAGAATAAGTACGGTAGTAATAACTACTTCGGCCCCCATAGAGAATAAGCCCAGCTTCAACTGCATTGACGAAATTAAATGTTAGCGGAGTCATAGCAAGCTCTCCCCCCTAAAAATAAAAGATACCAACCGCATGACACCACAGTTATGTGTCGGCATGGGCTGATTAGTCATTAGTCCATCGAGATGTCAGATGTCTTATTTAAGGGGAAAGAGTAGGCGATTTTAGGTGAGATGGCCCTGAAGTAAGAACCAGATGCCAGGTAAAGTGTGATAATTAGCTACCCCCACGAGTTATGGGCCCGGAGCGAGAAGAGTGATCCGTCTCGCAAGGGTTGTTGGTTTCACGTGAGTTGGTTATCAAGAAATAACCTAATGGAGGTGATACGCATGGTGACGTGAAATATCTCACTGTATGTACTATGTCCAATCAAGAAATTAATGTATAATGTCTAATCAAACTATATATGTACATGCTTATATGCATGGGGATAAACATGTTATGTACGATATACATAATATGTCCTATGTACTAAATATAATTGTATGTACATGCTTATATGCATGGGGATAAACATGTTATGTACGATATACATAATATGTCCTATGTACTAGATATAATTATATGTACATGCTTATATGCATGGGGATAAACATGTTATGTACGATATACATAATATGTCTTATGTACTAGATATAATTATATGTACATGCTTATATGCATGGGGATAAACATGTTATGTACGATATACATAATATGTCCTATGTACTAGATATAATTATATGTACATATCATGTGCGCAAGGTAAAAATGTTATGTGTAATATATATATATATATATATATATATATATATTTATATGTACATATAAATTATACGTGACGTATGCACGTATATGAAACCTATAGAATGAATTTATGTGACAAGATATCGTTTATTGGATAAGGTGTGTTAAGTAAGGTGTATATTTTTGTTCAAGGAATAGTTTAAAAGAATATCAGCTTTGGGTGCTGAAGGTGGGGTTATTACTTCTTCCTTGATGTCTTAGGGGGATGGAAGTTCCCATTTCTGGTTTACAAGACCAGTGTATTCGTTATACTACTAAGGCTCTGTTCTTCATTTTAAAAGTTGATTTTCAATTGTGCTTGTGATGGGTATTACTAATAAGATTAGTATAAAATAAATTACGGAAGCTAGTTGGCCAATTACTACGAATGGGTGTTCAACTGGTTGTCCTCCGATTCAAGTTAATGTAAATAGATCTGCGACTAGAATTCAGAATAGACATTGGCTTATTGGTCGGAATATTATACTTCGTTGTTTGGCTGTGTGGAGGAGTGGGATTACTATTAAAATTGCGATTGATAGGACGAGGGCTAGTACTCCTCCAAGTTTATTAGGAATTGATCGTAGGATTGCGTAGGCAAATAAGAAATATCATTCTGGTTTAATATGTGGTGGTGTATTAAGGGGATTAGCGGGGATATAGTTGTCTGGATCTCCTAATATGTCTGGGGAGAATAGGACTAGGGAGGATAAGACAGCGATTATAATTAAAGCGCCTAAGATATCTTTGATAGTGTAGTAAGGGTGAAAAGGGATTTTGTCTGAATCCGAGTTTAGTCCGGATGGGTTGTTAGAGCCTGTTTCATGTAAGAATAAGAGGTGTACACCTGCGAGTGCGGCTACAATAAAAGGGAGAATAAAGTGAAAGGCGAAAAAGCGAGTTAAAGTGGCTTTATCAACGGAAAAACCTCCCCAGATTCATTCTACGAGATTAGTACCAATATAAGGAATAGCTGAGAGTAAATTAGTAATAACTGTTGCCCCTCAGAATGATATTTGGCCTCAAGGGAGAACGTAACCTATAAAGGCGGTAGCTATAACTGCAAATAAAAGTAGAACACCAATGTTTCATGTTTCAAGATATATATAGGAACCATAATAAAGTCCTCGGCCTACATGAAGGAATAGGCAAATGAAAAATATGGAGGCTCCATTGGCGTGAAGATATCGGATTAGTCAGCCATAATTTACATCTCGACAGATATGTGTGACGGAGGAAAAGGCTGTTATGGTATCTGATGTGTAGTGTATAGCTAAGAATAGTCCGGTTAGGATTTGTGCAATTAAACAGATGCCTAATAAGGAGCCAAAGTTCCATCATGATGAAATGTTTGAGGGTGCTGGGAGGTCGATGAAAGAGCTGTTAACAATTTTTATTAGTGGGTGAGTTTTTCGGATGTTATTCATAAGGTTTCTGTAGTTGAAGGACAACGATGATTTTTCATGTCATAGGTCGTGGTTAAGTCCATGTGGAAATTATGATGACATATATTGTGACTATTTTAAGTACTATTTTTGTAGTTAGTTTCGTAGGGTTTTCTTCAAAACCTTCACCTATTTATGGGGGTGTTGGATTAATTATTAGTGGGGGGATTGGGTGTGGAATTGTGTTAAATTATGGTGGTTCGTTTTTAGGGTTAATGGTGTTTTTAATTTATTTAGGAGGGATATTGGTTGTGTTTGGTTATACTACGGCAATAGCTATGGAGGAGTATCCTGAGGTGTGGTCTTCTAATACTACTGTTTTTTTAACATTAATTTTAGGTGTTGTGGGAGAGTTATTGTTAATTATGTATACAACATTAGAGGAAGATATTAAGTTGGAGATTGTGTTAAGTTTCCATGGAGAAGGAGATTGGTATCTTTATGATACTGGGGATACAGGATTTTTTAGTGATGAGCCTATGAGTATTGCGGCGCTTTATAGTTATGGATTTTGACTTGTAATTGTGTCGGGGTGATCTTTAGTGACGTGTATTGTTGTAGTAATAGAGATTACACGAGGAAATTAAAGATTGCTAGGCTAATTGTGAGAGTAATTATGAAAGAAAGAAAATATGATTTAATAAGTCCTTTTTGACTAGAAACTGCGGTAGAGTAGGTTTTTTGAATATTAGAGATGAGCTTGGGTAATGATATCTCAATTCAAGTTAGATCTAGGACTATTGAGGCTAGCGTTTGGCTTATTAATAAGCTGGTAAATGGGATAAGGCGGTGAATTGTAATAGGGAAATAACCAAGCATATTTGAGAAATTATGGTAGTTTTGGGTTGAGGGTAATTTTAAGTTTTGTGTTAACGTGTTAAGTTCTAGGGCTAAAATGAAGCCTGTAAGAGTAATTAGTAGGGCGGTAAGTTTTAGATATGTTGGTATGGTTATTTGTGGTGTTGTTATGGGGGGTAAATTTAGTGAGATTAAAAATCCAGCGAAAATACTTCCAATTAATAGACGCTTAATAGGATTGATTAGGAGAGGGTTGTTTTCATTGATTAAGATTAAGGTATTAAATCGTGGCTGTCCAAGTAACACATAATATAAAATGCGTGTGCTGTAAACGGCTGTTAGGGTGGTTGCAATTAGTGTAATTAGAAGGGCTCAGGCGTTGGTATTCGACGTGTTAGCGGTTTCGATAATTAGGTCTTTTGAATAAAAGCCTGTTAAGAAGGGGGTACCTGTTAATGCTAGGCTACCAATAATAAGGGATGTGGTGGTGAATGGTATAGCTTTAAATAGGCCGCCTATTTTTCGGATGTCTTGTTCATCATTTAAATTATGAATAATTGATCCTGAACATATAAATAATATGGCTTTAAAGAATGCGTGGGTGCAGATATGTAGAAATGCTAGGTGTGGTTGATTAATTCCGATTGTAACTATTATTAGGCCCAGTTGGCTGGATGTTGAAAAGGCTACAATTTTTTTGATATCATTTTGAGTGAGTGCGCAGATGGCTGCAAATAGTGTTGTTAGGGCACCTAGTGATAGAATTAATGTTTTAGCTAAATCATTATTTTCTACTAAAGGATAAAATCGGATAAGGAGGAATACGCCGGCAACAACTATAGTGCTTGAGTGGAGTAACGCTGAGACGGGTGTTGGGCCTTCTATTGCGGAGGGTAGTCAAGGGTGTAGTCCAAATTGAGCTGATTTCCCTGTGGCGGCTAGAATTAAACCTAGTAATGGTAAGTTATTATGATTAGTATCAGTTAAGAAGATTTGGTGTAATTCTCAGGAGTTTGAATAGGATATGAATCATGCTATTGCTAAGATAAAGCCGACATCACCGATACGATTATAGAGGATGGCTTGTAGGGCAGCGGTGTTTGCGTCTGTACGGCCGTACCATCATCCGATTAGAAGGAAAGATATGATTCCTACTCCTTCTCAACCGATAAACAATTGAAACAGATTGTTGGCGGTGACTAAAATTATTATTGTGATTAAAAATATTAGGAGATATTTGAAAAAACGGTTGATGTTGGGGTCTGAATGCATGTATCATATGGAAAATTCTATAATAGACCAAGTGACGAATAGGGCTACTGGTATAAAAAGTAGTGAAAAGTAATCCAGTTTAAAGCTTATAGTCAGTTTAATTGTTTGAAGGGTAATTCAATGTCAGTTAGAAATAATTGCTTCGTGACCAAAATTAATAAATAGGAGACTAGGGATTAAGCTAATAAAGAATGCGTAGGAAATGGCTATTTTTACATAATATGAGTATTTATCAGTTTTGTAAATAGGCAGGAAAGCTATTGCTACTGGTAACAGTAATACTAGTAATGTAGTTAGTATGAAGGTTAGGAAGTAGTTAATTACTTTTATTTGGAGTTGCACCAATTTTTTGGTTCCTAAGACCAACGGATAACTTCCATCCTTTAAAAGTGAAAAAGCCATACGTTTAAGTATGGAAGCATGAATTAGCAGTTCTTGCAGTCTTTCTCGGTAAATAAGAAGGTATTAACTTCTATTATTAGATTCACAATCTAATGTTTTTATTAAACTATATTTACAGAATGTAGGACCTAAAATAAGTTTAGGATTGAATGTAAGGAGAAGCAGAGGTAATATATGGAGGGCTATTAAGGTATTCTCTCGTGTAAATGATGGGTTAATTGCTTTAATATGTTGAGTATATTTTCCTTGTTGAGTTATGATTAACATATACAGAGAATATAGAGCTGTGATTACCACATTTAACCCTGTTAATAACATTGTAGTATACGATCAAGAGAAAGAGGAGAGGATCACAAATAGTTCTCCAATTAAATTAATTGTTGGTGGTAAAGCTAGATTAGTTAGAGAGCCTAAAAGTCATCAGGCGGATATAATTGGTAGAATTGTTTGTAATCCCCGTGCTAAGATTATAGTACGACTGTGAATACGTTCATAGTTAGTGTTAGCTAAACAGAATAATATAGATGAAGTTAGACCATGGGCGATTATTAGGGCTGTTGCGCCTATAAAGCTTCAAGGAGTTTGAATAAGAATTGCTACAATTACTAGGGCTATATGACTTACGGAGGAATAAGCAATGAGAGATTTAAGGTCTGTTTGACGTAAACAAATAGAACTAGTTATAACTATGCCTCATAGAGATAAAGTTAGAAAAGGGAATAACATGAATTCTGTTAAAGGGTCGAGTAAGTTTGTAATGCGTATTATACCATAACTTCCAAGTTTTAGAAGAACTGCTGCTAGTACTATTGAGCCGGCAACAGGGGCTTCAACATGGGCTTTTGGTAGCCACAAGTGAAGCCCATATAAAGGCATTTTTACTAGAAATGCCATTATGCATGCTAATCATAAAAAGTCATTAGATCAAGAGTTTAAAATGTTTTGGGTTCAGGAATGAGTAATAGAAATATTGAGTGTGCCTAGTAGATTTTGGATATAGATAAGAGCAACTAATAAGGGAAGGGAGCCAATTAGTGTATAGAACAAAAAGTATAGTCCAGCGTTTAAACGCTCTGTTTGATTACCTCACCGGGTGATGAGAATTAAGGTGGGTACAAGGGTGGCTTCAAATAGGATATAAAATAAGATTAGTTCTGTGGCAGAGAATGTTATAATAAGAAAAATTTGAAGTAAAACTAGTATAGAGATATATGTTTTTTTCCGTACTTCTGTATCATTTATAAGGTGATTTTGGCTGGCAATAATTATTAGTGGGAGGAGTCATGTTGTTAATGCAAGGAGTGGAGTGGAAAGTGAATCGGAATAAAAAGTAGTGGAAAAATAAAGGGCGTTATTATCTGGTTGGTTAAAAAGATTTAAGGTTACTAGGGCAATTAGTAAGCTGTATAGGGTTGTGTTAATTCAAATGTTTTTTTTATTGCTTAATCAAATAAGGGGAATTATCATGATGGAAGGAATAATAAGTTTTAACATTGCAACAAGTTTAGGTTTTGGACAAAGTCGGCACCGTATGTGTTTGATACTATTACTAATAGTGATAAACCAACAGCTGCTTCGCATGCAGCGAATACTAAAAGTACAATGGGTAGTATGTTTGCTAACGTAAAATGTGTAGTTAAAATTGTTATTGCCCCTAGAGTAAAAAGTGCTAGTATTATCCCTTCTAAGCATAGTAGGGATGATATTAGATGAGTTCGATATATTAAAAGTCCTAATATAGAAATAGAGAATGCGAGGGCAGTATTTATGTAGACTAGAGACATTTGATAATTATGAAGCTAATCATAATTTAATGAGTCGAAATCATTTGTTTTTATTAAACTAATTATCATATTCAGTTCATTCAAGGCCTTGATGTAATCATTCATAGGCTAAGCTTATAGCGAGTAGGGAAATAAGGGCTAGGGCTATGATGGTTATTATATTTAGACTATTTGTTTGGGAGGCTCATGGAAGGGGAAGTAGTAGAGCAATTTCTAAGTCGAATAATAAAAATGTGATGGCGATTAAGAAAAATTTTATGGAAAAAGGAAGGCGTGCAGAACCTATTGGATCAAATCCACATTCGTAAGGACTTGCTTTTTCTGAATAAATATTCAGTTGGGGTAGTCAAAATGCGATTGTTACAAGTAATGAAGCTAATAAGATGTTTGTTATTAAAGCAAAAAATAGATTGATTACTCTCTCTCGGGTTAGACCGAGACTAATTGATTGGAAGTCAATTGTACTAATAATACTAAGAGAGTATGAACCTCATCAATAAATTGATACATATAGGAATAGTCAGACTACGTCTACAAAATGTCAATATCATGCTGCTGCTTCAAAGCCGAAGTGATGTTTTGATGTAAAATGGAAATTAAGTTGGCGTAAAAGACAAACTATTAAGAACGTAGAACCAATAATTACGTGAAAACCATGGAATCCTGTAGATATAAAAAATGTAGAGCCGTAAATACCATCTGAAATGGTAAATGGTGCTTCGTAGTATTCTGCTGCCTGTAGAAGGGTAAAATATACACCTAAAGCAATTGTAATAAGGAGGGCTTGAATTGTATGTTTTCGGTTCCCTTCTATTAGACTGTGGTGTGCTCAGGTAATGGATACGCCTGAGGCTAATAGGACAGATGTATTAAGTAGGGGGACTTCTAGAGGATTTAGGGGTTTAATACCGGCGGGGGGTCAATAACCTCCAAGTTCATGTGTAGGAGCCAAACTTGAATGATAAAAAGCTCAGAAAAATCCTGCAAAGAAAAATACTTCTGATACAATGAAAAGGATTATTCCGTAGCGTAAGCCTTTTTGAACAATTGGCGTGTGATGTCCTTGAAAGGTTCCTTCTCGGACTACATCACGTCATCATTGATATATAGTGAGCATATTGCCTAATAGTCCTATTAAAATAAGATTAATTGAGCTAAAGTGAAATCATATTACTAAGCCAGATGTTAGGAGTAAAGCTGATAATGCGCCGGTTAATGGTCAAGGGCTGGGGTTAACTATATGGTAAGCATGAGTTTGGTGGGTCATTAGGTATTGTCATGCAGGTAAAGACTAACTAACAATGTAAAAACGTAAGCTTGAATTAAAGCTACTGCAAATTCAAGGATGGTTAATATTATTAAAATAATAAATGTAATGAGTGCAGTAGTAGGACTGATACTTGAGAGTACTAATGTCGCACCTCCAATTAAATGGATAAGAAGATGTCCGGCTGTAATATTAGCTGTGAGTCGTACAGCTAATGCTATGGGTTGAATAAATAAACTAATGGTTTCAATAATAATTAGTATGGGAATTAGGGGGAGGGGAGTCCCTTGAGGTAAAAAGTGAGCTAGTGAGGCTTTAGTTTTATATCGGAACCCAGTAATTACTGCTCCGGCTCATAAGGGAATTGCTATACCAAGATTTATGGAGAGTTGAGTAGTTGGAGTAAAAGAGTGAGGTAATAATCCTAATAGATTTGTTGAGCCAATAAATAAAATTAGGGATATTAATATAAGTGTCCATGTTTGACCTTTTTGATTATGAATAGCTATTATTTGTTTGGATGTTAATTGAATTAATCATTGTTGAAGGGCGGTTAGTCGATTTGTAACAAGCCGATTAGGGACAGGAAATATAATGCTAGGAAATATAACGATTAAAATAACAATAGGAAGACCTATTATTGTTGGGGTAGCGAAAGAGGCGAATAAATTTTCGTTCATTTAGAGTCTCAAGGGGTTTTTTGTTTTAAGGTTTTTAGTAATTTGGGTTCGGGTATATTAGGATACATGAATTTTGAAATTTTTAGTTGAAATAAGATGAATAATGTTAGGAGTATTGAGATGATTGTGATGAATCATGTTGAAGTGTCAAGTTGTGGCATTCCATTAAGGAGAGATTCAAGCTCTCATTCTTTAACTTAAAAGGTTAACGCTGCTATAGCTTCTCAATGAAATTAAATTATTGATGAAGATCATTTTTCAAAAATTTTTAGAGGGACAAGTTCAAGTACAATAGGCATAAAACTATGATTAGAACCACAGATTTCAGAGCATTGTCCGTAATATAAGCCTGGACGAGTTGCTAAAAGAGTGGTTTGATTTAGTCGTCCAGGAATAGCATCAGTTTTTAAACCCAAAGAGGGGACGGCTCATGAATGAAGAACATCTTCAGATGTAACTAATACTCGAATTGTTATTTCTATTGGTATAACTGCGCGGTTATCTACTTCAAGTAGGCGAAGATCGCCGGGTTTTAATTCGGATGTGGGAATTATATAAGAATCAAAGTTTAGTTCATCATAATCAGTATATTCATAGCTTCAGTATCATTGATGTCCTACTGTTTTAATGGTTAAAGTAGGATTATTAATCTCGTCTATCATATAAAGAATCCGTAAAGAGGGTAATGCAATTATTACTAGAATAATAGCTGGTAAGATAGTTCAAATTGTTTCCACTGCTTGAGCATCTATTGTGCTAGTGTGAGTGAGTTTGGTAGTTAATATGGCAGAAATAATATATAGAACTAAAGAGCTAATTAAAAATACAATCATTAATGCGTGATCATGAAAGTTTATTAATTCTTCTATAATAGGTGATGTGGCATCTTGTAAGCCTATTTGAAATGGATACGCCATAGAGATATACAGGAGTTTCGCCTGTAACTTAACCTTGACAAAGTTATGTATTATTATACTAATATCTCATTGAGAAAGACATAAAGGTTATGAAGTTGGCTTGAAACCAATTTTAGGGGGTTCAATTCCTTCCTTTCTTATTATTTAGCATTAATATAAACAGGCTCCTCGAAAGTATGATAAGGTGGAGGACACCCATATATTCATTCAATATTTGTTGTAGTTAATTCAACAGAGCATACCTCTCGTTTTGATGCGAATGCCTCTCAAATTATAAATACTATAATGATAACAGCTGTTAGTGAGATGAAAGACCCTATAGATGAAACAGTATTTCAGGTTGTATAAGCATCTGGGTAATCAGAGTATCGTCGGGGTATCCCAGATAGGCCTAGGAAGTGTTGAGGGAAAAATGTTATATTTACACCAATAAATATAATGGCAAAATGGATTTTAGCTCAAGTTGAGCTAAGAGAATAGCCTGTAAATAAAGGAAATCAATGGACAAAGCCGGCAATGATTGCGAATACAGCGCCCATAGATAATACATAGTGGAAATGAGCAACTACATAATAGGTATCATGTAGTACAATATCTAAGGATGAATTAGCTAATACGATGCCAGTTAAACCACCGACAGTAAAAAGGAAAATAAAACCTAGGGCTCATAGTATAGCAGGAGATCATTTAATATTTCCTCCATGTAGAGTTGCTAATCAGCTGAATACTTTTACTCCGGTGGGAATTGCAATAATTATTGTAGCAGATGTAAAGTAAGCACGTGTATCAACGTCTAATCCAACAGTAAATATATGGTGAGCTCACACGATAAAACCTAAAAATCCAATAGATATTATTGCTCAGACTATTCCTATATAGCCAAAGGGTTCTTTTTTCCCTGAATAATAAGTGACTACATGTGAGATAATGCCAAAACCAGGTAAGATAAGAATGTAAACTTCTGGGTGACCAAAAAATCAGAATAAGTGTTGATAAAGGATAGGATCACCTCCTCCTGCAGGATCAAAAAAGGTTGTATTTAGGTTTCGATCTGTTAGTAATATAGTAATTCCTGCTGCTAGAACTGGTAAAGATAATAGGAGTAAAACAGCAGTAATTAAGACGGACCAAACAAATAGGGGAGTTTGATATTGTGATAGGGCGGGAGGTTTTATGTTAATAATTGTTGTAATAAAATTAATTGAGCCAAGAATAGAAGATACACCTGCCAGATGTAAAGAAAAGATTGCTAGATCAACTGAGGCACCTGCATGGGCTAGATTTCCGGCCAGAGGAGGATAAACAGTTCAACCTGTTCCTGCTCCGGCTTCAACAGTGGAAGAAGCTAGTAATAGAAGAAAAGAGGGTGGGAGAAGCCAAAAGCTTATATTGTTTATTCGAGGAAAAGCTATGTCAGGGGCTCCAATTATTAGGGGAACTAGCCAATTGCCGAAACCGCCTATTATAATTGGCATGACTATAAAGAAAATTATAACGAACGCATGAGCTGTTACGATAACATTGTAAATTTGATCATCACCAAGTAAAGCTCCAGGTTGACCGAGTTCAGCGCGAATTAAAATGCTCAGGGCTGTACCAATTATACCAGCTCAGGCACCAAAGACTATATATAATGTTCCAATATCTTTGTGATTAGTGGAGAAGAGTCAGCGAGTTATGAACATAGGTAAGGGTAAAATGGCTGAGTTAAGCATTAGACTGTAAATCTAAAGATAAAGGTGTGAATCCTTTTTTTACCAAAAGTCCTGTGGTGAAAGATCATATTGAATTGCAAATTCAAAGGAGCAGCTTCAATTCTGCCGGGGCTTCTCCCGCCTACTTCCTCCTTTTTCAAGGCGGGAGAAGTAGATTGAAGCCAGTTGTTTAGGGTATTTAGCTGTTAACTAAAATTTCGAGGGATTATAGCCCTCCAATCTAGGAAGGATTTAGCTTAATGAAAGTGGTTGATTTGCATTCAATTGATGTAAGATAAAGTCTTGCAGTCCTTATATTCAGAAGTTAAGTAATTCTACTTGCTTAGAGCTTTGAAGGCTCTTGGTCTGTGTAACCTAAACTTCTAGTTCAGCAAAATAAATAATGGGGTTAGAGGTAGGGCTAAGACTGAAATTATAATTAGTGGTGAAGTTATTGGTAAAATATTTGTGTTTTGAAATTGTCATATGAGTTTTGTATTGTTTGTTGTGGGGAATATAGTTAAGGTGGTTGAATATGTAAGACGTATATAAAAGAATAAATTAAGTAATGCTAGGATTGCTATTAAAGTAGGGAGGATTACGCTGTTGTTTTTTGTTAATTCTTGGATAATTATTCATTTTGGTAAAAATCCTGTTAATGGGGGAAGGCCTCCTAGGGATAAAAGAGTGATTAGGGATGAAATTGCAATAATGGGTGCTTTATTTCAGGTCAGAGATAAAGACAGGGTTGAGGTAGTTGAAGTAAAAATTAATAGTATAAATATTGAGGAAGTTATAAAGATATAAATAACTAAATTCAGGAAGGAGAGATTGGGATTATAAATTAAAATCGCTATTATTCAACCTATGTGGGCGATTGATGAGTATGCTATGATTTTGCGTAATTGTGTTTGGTTGAGGCCTCCTCAGCCGCCGATTACGATTGATGCTAGTGATATTAATAAAAGTATGTTTGTGTTTATTGATGAGTAAATTTGATATAAGAGGGATAATGGGGCAATTTTTTGTCATGTTAGGAGGATTAAACCTGAGTTTAGGGGAATTCCTTGGGTCACTTCTGGGACTCAGAAATGGAATGGAGCAAGGCCTAGTTTTATTACAAGGGCAATGGTAATAAGTATAGAGGCGGTATAATTTTCTATATTTGTGATTGTTCATTGTCCGGAATATATTAGGTTAATAATAATGGCTAATATTAGGATTATGGATGCTGTGGCTTGGGTTAGAAAATATTTGGTTGCTGCTTCCATTGATCGGGGGGAATATTTCTTTATTAGGACTGGTACAATAGCTATTATGTTTATTTCGAAACCTAATCAAGTTATGAATCAATGTGAGCTTGTTATTACAATGGATGTTCCTAATGTAATGGTTCCTAGAAGTATAATAAAAATTATAGGATTGATTAGTAGGGGAAGGTATTAACCGACATTTTCGGGGTATGGGCCCGATAGCTTAAATTAGCTTACCTTACTAGAACTTGGTGTAGGATGGTAGCACGGAGATTTTTGATTTCTCAAGGGTAGGTTCGATTCCTATAATTCTAGAAATAAGAGGATTTAAACCTCTATGATTTACTCTATCAAAGTAACTCTTTTATCAGACATATTTCTTATAATTGTGGTGGAATGCTTGAAGTAAAAATTGGAAAGGCCACATGTCATATGCAGAGGGCCAGGGTCAAAGGAAGAAAATTTTTTCATAGTAGGTGTATTAATTGGTCATATCGGAATCGAGGATATGAAGCACGTACTCATAGAAAAGAGGTTGTTAGTAGGAGGGCTTTTATTATAAAATTAATTGAATATAGTTCAGGTCAGTGAGGATTATGAAATGCACCTAAGAAAAGAATTGTAGTTAAGATATTTATTATAATAATGTTAGCATATTCAGCTAGAAAAAATAGTGCGAATGGACCTGCGGCATACTCGACATTAAAACCTGAGACTAATTCTGACTCTCCTTCTGTAAGATCAAAGGGAGCACGATTAGTTTCTGCTAAAGTAGAAATATATCATATTATAGCTAATGGTCAGGATGCAGATAGTAATCAGACGTATTCTTGTGTGGTGATTAGATTCCCTAGGGAATATGAGCCGTTTATAAGTAGGACTGATAAAAGAATAATGGCTAGGGTTACTTCATAAGAGATTGTTTGGGCCACTGCGCGTAATGCACCAATTAGTGCGTATTTTGAATTAGAAGATCATCCAGATCATAAGATTGAGTATACGGATAAACTGGAGACTGCAAGGAGGAATAGAACACCAAGATTTATATTAATAAGTGGATAGGGCATGGGAAGTGGGAGTCATATGGTTAGGGCTAGTGTGAGTGCAAGGATAGGTGCGGCAATAAATATAGATACTGAGGATGTTAATGGGCGTAAGGGTTCTTTAATAAAGAGTTTTACGGCGTCGGCAATGGGTTGAAGAAGGCCATAGGGTCCTACAATATTAGGTCCTTTTCGTATTTGTATATATCCTAAAACTTTGCGTTCAACTAGAGTTAAGAAGGCGACTGCTAGTAGTACAGGGACAATTAGAATTAGGAGATTAATTATAAACATGTTGTTAGAGAGAGGAATTGAACCTCTGAAAATAAAGGTTTAAGTTTTATGCAATTACCGGGCTCTGCCACTCTAACGGATCCTGGTCTAGGATAATGTTTATTAAGAGTTATTCAGATTAAGATAGTTTCATCTGTTAGTCTGTGGAAGCGCTCTTTAGAGTAGGCTTCATTTCTCTTGTCCTTTCGTACTGGGAGAAATTTTTAATAGATAGAAACCGACCTGGATTTCTCCGGTCTGAACTCAGATCACGTAGGACTTTAATCGTTGAACAAACGAACCTTTAATAGCTGCTGCACCATTTGGGTGTCCTGATCCAACATCGAGGTCGTAAACCCTATTGTCGATATGGACTCTCAAATAGGATTGCGCTGTTATCCCTAGGGTAACTTGTTTCGTTGATCAATATGATTGGATCAATAAGTTGTATCACTTTGACGGGTAGGTCTTAGTAAAATTTACTCGGAGGTTTTATTATACTCCGAGGTCACCCCAACCAAAATTTGTTGCCCAGTTAAAATAATGTTGTTCCTGTTGGATTAAGTTTAAATTTTGTTGAACACTTTAATTTAAGCTCCATAGGGTCTTCTCGTCTTATTTTTTTATTCCCGCCTCTTCACGGGAAGGTCAATTTCACTGATTAAAAGTAAGAGACAGTTAAACCCTCGTGGAGCCATTCATACAAGTCCCTAATTAAGGAACAAATGATTATGCTACCTTTGCACGGTCAGGATACCGCGGCCGTTAAACTAATGTCACTGGGCAGGCAGTGCCTCTAATACTGGTAATGCTAGAGGTGATGTTTTTGGTAAACAGGCGGGGTTTATGTTTGCCGAGTTCCTTTTACTTTTTTTAATCTTTCCTTTAATTCACTCCGGTGTTGGGTTAACAATGTTAAGGAAAATTATTGATTTAATATTTAGGTTTATCTAATTGTTAACTATCAGTTGGGATTCGGGCTGATATACACGTGTGTATGGAGATATAAATCTTGTTACTCATTTTAACAGTATTTCTTCTACAGATAAGTAGAATAATCCAGTGGTTATTTTAGGAGTTTATATAATTTTTTGAATTAAGTATAAGTTTTATTGTTGAGCTTGAACGCTTTCTTAATTGGTGGCTGCTTTTAGGCCAACTATGGTAATTTAATAAATTTACTCACTAATTAAGATTGTAATCTTTTTCTGCAGAGCTGTACCTCTGCAGATTAACATTTAAGTTTACATTATAATTTTATACTTTTTAGGTAAGCTTAAAGTTGAACTAAAATTCTTGTCTGGATAACCAGCTATCACCAGGCTCGGTAGGCATATCACCTCTATTCATAAATCTTCTCACTATTTTGCCACATAGATGAGTTGGCTCTATTAGCTGTTCATGAATAGCTCGTCTGGTTTCGGGGTAATTAACTAAAGTGCTCTTTGCTAAGATTATTCTAGTTAAGTCATTATGCAAAAGGTACAAGGGGTAATCTTTGCTGTATTATACTTTAATTAATTTCTTTCACTCGTTCCCTTACGGTACTATCTCTATTGCGCCTATAAAATATTTCTATCTCCTATACTTTAGTATTAATTAAATGTTTTGTTTGTTTAATTTTTGGAATTATAACTCAGGGTTTATTTTGTGGGCTAGCATTAGTTCAAAATGGTCACGAGGAGTGAAATCTCCTGAGTGTAAGTCAGGTGCTTTAGTTAAGCTACATTTTGATTCATCCAAGCACACTTTCCAGTATGCTTACCTTGTTACGACTTATCTCTTCTAATATAAGTTAGTTGTTAATTAGTTATATAATAGCATTTATACTTGAAGAGGGTGACGGGCGGTGTGTGCGTGCTTCATGGCCTAATTCAGTTAAGCACTCTATTCTTAACTTACTGCTAAATCCTCCTTTAGTCTTTAATTTCATAGAGACTTTCGTTAAAGTGGTTATTCTATGTTTAGAAAATGTAGCCCATTTCTTCCCACTTCATAAGCTACACCTTGACCTAACGTTTTTATGTAAAATACTTTGGCTTACTATTTTGCCTTTTAAGGGTTTGCTGAAGATGGCGGTATATAGGCGGAATTAGCAAGAAGTGGTGAGGTTTATCGGGGTGTATCGATTATAGAACAGGCTCCTCTAGATGGATATAAAGCACCGCCAAGTCCTTTGAGTTTTAAGCTATTGCTAGTAGTACTCTGGCGAATAGTTTTGTTACTAAATTATTTTGGTTTAGGGCTAAGCATAGTGGGGTATCTAATCCCAGTTTGGTTCTTAGCTATCGTGTACAAGATATAATAAAGTTACTTTAGTAATTTGATTTTCTTTTAATTAATGCTTTCTACAGCCTAATTAAATCTTAGCTTTATTTTAATTTTTTTCCTTTAACACGCTTTACGCCGGTGCTTATTAACTTGGGTTAATCGTATGACCGCGGTGGCTGGCACGAAATTTACCAACCCTAGATGTAGTATAACTAGGTCAAACTTTCGTTTATAGCCTAATTTTTATCACTGCTGTTTCCCGTGGGGGTGTGGCTGGGCAAGGTGTTATAAGCTACTCTTTATGAGTGTGCTTGATACCAACTCCTTTAAATCTGAATGATTAAAAGGGTATTCTCACAGGAGGGCGGAGACTTGCATGTGTAATTTTACTACCAGACAATAAGAAGGCTGGGACCAAACCTTTAAATTGTTTATGGGGTATAAAATACCCATCTAAGCATTTTCAGTGCTTTGCTTTATTTAAGCTACATTAAC